TTATTCGCAACAATCAGATTTTCGTCGAGATCTAATCAAAGGATCCATGCGCGCTCAAAGACGTAAAACAGTTACTTGCGAACTGTTTCAAGCAACTGTGCGTTCCCCACTTTTTTTTGACAGGGTAGAGAAAACTTTTTTTTTTGATATCTCCGGAATGCTGAATTTGAGTTTCAAAAATTGGAAGGGGAAAGACACGGAATTCAAAATTTCGAATTCTGAAGAGACAAAAGAAAAAGAAAAAAAACAGGAGGAAAAAAGAAAGGAAAATGAACGGATAAGAATATCAGAAACTTGGGATACTATTCTATTTGCTCAAGCAATAAGGGGTTATATGTTAGTAACCCAATCGATTCTTAGAAAATATTTAGTATTGCCCTCATTGATAATAACCAAAAATATTGGACGTATATTATTATGTCAATTCCCCGAGTGGCACGAGGATTTGAAAGCATGGAGTAAAGAAATACATGTTAAATGCACTTATAATGGTGTTCAATTGTCAGAAAAAGAATTTCCGAAAAATTGGTTAACTGACGGTATTCAGATAAAGATCCTATTTCCTTTCTGTCTGAAACCTTGGCACAGATCTAAAGTACAATTCAATCATAGGGATCCAATGAAAAAGAAAGGAAAAACCGAGAATTTTTGTTTTTTAACAGTTTGGGGAATGGAAGCTGAACTACCTTTTGGTTCTCCCCGAAAACGACCTTCCTTTTTTGAACCCGTATGGAAAGAAATTGAAAAAAAACTTATAAAAGTGAAAAATAAATGTTTTATAGCTCTAAGAATTTTGAAAGAAAGAACAAAATTGTTTATAAAGGTTTCAAAAGAAAAAACACGATGGATTATCAAAATATTTCGATTTATAAAAAGAATAATGAAAAAACTTGCAAAAGTAAGTCAAATTCCATTATTTGGATTGAGAGAAATAGATGAATCAAGTACAAATAAAAAAACTTTTTATATAAAAAAAAAAAAAAATAGTAATCAGATTATTAAAGAATCACCCATTCGAATTAGATCCATGGATTGGATAAATTATTCACTGACAGTAAAAAAAATAAAAGATGTGGCTGATAGGACAAGTATAATCAGAAATCAAATTGAAAAAATCGCAAAAGACAAGAAAAATTTATTTCTAATTCCAAATAGAGATATTAGTTCTAACGAAAAAAGTTGTGATGATAAGGGATTAGAATCGCCGAAAAAAATGGGGCAAATAGTAAAAAGAAAAAGTAACCGATTAATACGCAAATGGTACTATTTTATGAAATTTTTTATTGAAAGGGTATACATGGATAGCCTTTTATGTATCATAAATAGTATCAGAATCAATGTAAAATTTTTTCTTGAATCAAAAAACAAAATTTTTTTAAAATATAGTTCCAAAACTAATCAAGAAGAAATTGATGAAACAAATCCAAATAAAATTCAATTTTTTTCGACTATAAAAAAGTCACTTTATAATAAGAAAAATTCACATATTTTTTGTGACCTTGCTTCCCTGCCACAGGCATATGTATTTTACAAATTATCACAAACCAAAATTATTAACAAGTATCACTTGAGATCTGTACTTCAATATCGTGGAACACTTCTTTTTCTTAAGGATAGAATAAAAGATTCCTTTGGAACACAAGGAATATTTCATTCGGAATCAAGACATAAAAAACTTCGCAATTTTAGAATGAATAAATGGAAAAACTGGTTAAGAGGCCATTATCACTATCAATATGATTTTTCTCATACTAGATGGTCACGATTAGTACCGCAAAAATGGCGAAAAAGAGTCCATCAAAGTTATATGGTTCAAACTAAAAACTTAACCAATTTGTATTTATATGAAAAAGAAAAAAACCAATTAATTCATTACGAGAAACAAAAAAATTCTAATTATGCAGTGGATTCATTACTGAATCAAAAAGATCAATTTAAAAACTATAAATATGATCGTTTATCACATAAATATATAAATTATGAAGATAAGAAGGATTCATATATTTCTATATCGCCATTACAAGTAAATGGGGAAAAAGAATTTCTCTATACTTACAACACATGTAATTACAATACATATAATCCTAAACTATTTTATGTGCCGGGATATATATCTTTTAATAATTATCTAAGAGAAGATTATGATACGGATAGAAATCCGGATAGAAAATATTTTGATTGGAAAATTTTTCATTTTTGTATTAGAACAAAAATCAATATTGAGTGCTGGACCGATATGGATATCGGGGCCAACATTAATAAAAAAACTAAGACTCGGAATCAATTTTCTCAAATAATTGAGAAAATTCATAAAAAGGATTTTTTTTATCTCGCGATTCATAAACAAATCAACCCAGCCAATCAAACAAAAACTTATTTTGACTGGATGGAAATGAATGAAGAAATACTAAATTGTCCTATATCTAATCTGGAACTTTGGTTTTTCCCAGAATTTGTGTCACCTTACGGTGCATATAAAATTCAACCGTGGACCATACCAATGAATTTACTTCTTTTAAATTTTAATGGAAATAAGAACGTTAGTGAAAAACAAAAAATTCACAGAAAGGAAAAAAAGGATCTTCCTATATTATCTAATCAAGAAAACTCTCTTGAATTAGAAAATCAAAATCAAGAAGAAAAAAAGAAGCCAGTCCAAGAAAATTTTGGATCAGATACACAAAAACAAGGGAATCCCGGATCAGATCCATCAAAACAACAAAAAGATGTTAAAAAAAATGTTAAAGAAGATTCTGATAGAGGATCAGACATTCAAAAACGTAAAAAGAAAAAAAAATCTACGAGTAACATAGCAGCGGAATTAGATTTCTTCCTGAAAAGATATTTTCTTTTTCAATTAAGATGGGATAATCCTTTGAATCAAAAAATAATCAATAATGTCAAAGTCTATTGTCTACTGCTTAGACTGAAAAACCCAAAGGAAATTGCTATAGCCTCTATTCAAAGAGACGAAATGAGTCTGGATGTAATGTCGATTTCGAAGACTCTAACTCTTTCAAAATTAATAAAAAAGGGAATTTTTATTATTGAACCAGCTCGGTTATCTATAAAATGGGATGGGCAGTTTCTTATGTATCAAACCATAGCTATTTCGCGGGTGCAGAAAAAAAAAAACCAAACTCAAACTAATCGAAGATGCCAAGAAAAAAGACATGTCGATATGAATGGTCTTGAGAAATCCATTGCACGACATGAAAAGTTGGTTGGGACCAGAGAAAAAAATCATTATGATTTGCTTGTTCTTGATAATATTTTATCTCCTAAACGTCGTAGAGAATTGAGAATTCGAATTTGTTTAAATTCGGGGAATGTGAATATTGTGGCTAGAAATCCAGTATTTTGCAATGGTAACAATGCTGGTAAATATGTTACCTTTTTGAACGAAGGAGGACATCTTGATATAGATATAAAGAAATTTATGAATTTAAAATTATTTCTTTGGCCCAATTATCGATTAGAAGATTTAGCTTGTATGAATCGCTATTGGTTTGATACTAATAATGGTAGTCGTTTCAGCATGTCAAGGATACATCTGTATCCACGCTTGAGAATTAGTTGATGGCACATTTCCTATGGATCGCGTGTCGTATATGTTCCGGTATATGAAAGCAAACAGATATACACACGTGTTGTGTTATATTACATTCTATTCTGGTACATGATACCAATTATCATATCAGAAATGAATTGGCAGTCTTTTCAAAATCTTCTCTGTTTTGGGTGCAAAACGTATCATCCATCTTTTTTTGTATCCATATCCGAAAAATGGAAAATTTGGTTCATTAATTGAATGAAATAAAAAAAAAAAAAAAACAGACGTATAAGTATATGAATAAATCCAGATTTCATTGTTGTGTATAACAAATTCAAATGACTTTTTTATATTATTATTACTGATCGGTAAAATCCATATTTGTAAAAAAAAAAGGGGGGGGAGCATTATTTTTATGGTAAAAAATTCATTCATCCCAGTTATTTCGAAAGACGAAAAGGAAGAAAATAAGGGGTCTGTGAAATTTCAAATATTAAGTTTCACCAATAAGATACGGAGACTTACTTTACATTTAGAATTGCACAGAAAAGATTATTTATCTCAGAGGGGTTTGCGAAAAATTCTGGGAAAACGTCAACGTCTGCTGGCTTATTTGTCAAAGAAAAATAGAGTACGTTATAAAGAATTAATTAGTCAATTGGATATTCGGGAGCGAAAAACTCGTTAAGTTCATTTGAAAATTCGTTTTGAATTCTTTGATTTATTATATTTTTATATTGAATATTCTATTTTTTAGATTTTGAATTTTGATGAACTTTGTTTTCAGCAATTCATGAAATAATGAATCGGAGAAAAAATATATGACTGTACCAACTACAAGAAAAGATCTAATGATAGTCAATATGGGTCCTCAGCACCCATCAATGCATGGTGTTCTTCGACTCATCGTTACTCTAGATGGTGAAGATGTTATTGATTGTGAACCCATATTGGGTTATTTACACCGAGGAATGGAAAAAATTGCAGAAAATCGAACAATTATACAATATCTGCCTTATGTAACACGTTGGGATTATTTAGCTACTATGTTTACAGAGGCAATAACGGTAAATGCACCAGAACAGTTGGGAAATATTCAAGTACCTAAAAGAGCTAGTTATATTAGAGTCATTATGCTGGAATTGAGTCGCATAGCTTCTCATTTATTATGGCTTGGCCCTTTTATGGCGGATATCGGTGCGCAGACTCCTTTCTTCTATATTTTCAGAGAGAGAGAATTGGTATATGATCTATTCGAAGCTGCCACAGGTATGCGAATGATGCATAATTATTTCCGTATCGGAGGAGTAGCTGCTGATCTACCCCATGGATGGATAGATAAATGTTTGGATTTCTGTGATTATTTTGTAACAGGGGTTACTGAATATCAAAAGCTTATTACGCGGAATCCTATTTTTTTGGAACGAGTTGAAGGAGTGGGCTTTATTAGTGGAGAGGAAGCAATAAATTGGGGCTTATCCGGACCCATGCTACGAGCTTCCGGAATTCAATGGGATCTTCGTAAAGTTGATCATTATGAGTGTTACGACGAATTTGATTGGGAAGTACAATGGCAAAAAGAAGGAGATTCTTTAGCTCGTTATTTAGTCCGAATCAGTGAAATGATGGAATCTATAAAAATTATTCAACAGGCTCTGGAACGAATTCCCGGGGGGCCTTATGAAAATTTAGAGGTACGGCGCTTTGATAGAGCAAGAGATTCTGAATGGAATGATTTTGATTATCGATTCATTAGTAAAAAACCTTCGCCCGCTTTTGAATTGTCGAAACAAGAACTTTATGTGAGAGTAGAAGCCCCAAAGGGGGAGTTGGGAATTTTTCTGATAGGGGATCAGAGTGTTTTTCCCTGGAGATGGAAAATTCGTCCGCCAGGTTTTATCAATTTGCAAATTCTTCCTCAGTTAGTTAAAAGAATGAAATTGGCTGATATTATGACAATACTAGGTAGTATAGATATCATTATGGGAGAAGTTGATCGTTGAAATGATAATTGATACGACAAAAGTACAACAAGCTATCAATTCTTTTTCCAGATCGGAATCATTAAAAGAAGTTTATGGACTCATATGGTTGCTTGTTTCTATTTTTACTCCTTTATCGGGAATCATAATAGGAGTACTCGTAATTGTGTGGTTAGAAAGACAAATATCTGCAGGGGTACAACAACGTATTGGACCAGAATACACCGGCCCTTTGGGAATTCTTCAAGCTCTAGCAGATGGGACCAAACTGCTTTTCAAAGAGGATCTTCTCCCATCTAGAGGGGATATGCGTTTATTCAGTCTCGGGCCATCTATAGCGGTCATATCTATTTTAGTAAGTTATTCAGTAATTCCTTTTGGATATCACCTTGTTCTAGCCGATCTCAGTATAGGCGTTTTTTTATGGATTGCTATTTCAAGTATTGCTCCTATTGGACTTCTTATGTCAGGATATGGATCGAATAATAAATATTCTTTTTTAGGTGGTCTACGAGCTGCTGCTCAATCGATTAGTTATGAAATACCATTAACTTCATGTGTGTTATCAATTTCTCTACGTGCGATTCGTTAGGACACTTACTTTTTTTTTTTTTTTTTTTTTTTTATTCTCAAAAAAAAGTAAATGTATTATAGATATATTATATTCATTTTGTGAGAATCATTCGGGGCGATGAACTAAACCAGATAGTTATATGAGTGAAACAAAACAGCTTAGAAATTGGCAGTAAAAAAATGGAGTCTCATTCCCTAAGTACAAGAGTTAAGCGGAAGTAAAAATACGGAGTAGAAACTGTTTCCCCAAGATTGGTGGATTAGTCATCATGGTTTGAAGCGGGTACAAAAGATCAACCTGTATGGAGTTTTTACTTTTGACTATTGTTTGTATTACCATACCGGGAGTCGAGTAAAAATGAGTGGACAGTTAGGAATACCAAGGTACGCAACGGATTAGTAATGGAAATAATGTAAGTTACCCAAAAGGGTATTTCTGCATAAAAGGAATCCTAATGGGGACTTTAAGTTGGTAGAAACGATTAAGCAGTACTTCTCCACGATCCCAATCCAAAGTATGCTCCTATCCACTGATTAAAGAAATAACTATCAGGAACGAAGTAATCCTTTATATTTTTTTTTTGATGAATTTTTTATGAGTATGAGAAAGAAGAATAGGAACGAAAGAACCAGACTGCATTTGCAATGAAAAAAAAATACTTTTTTCTTCTTTCTTTTCTTTATCCATATTAATGCAGTATAGAATTCTTATCATGATTCATGAACTAATAGAATGTCTCATTTTTTTTCGTAATCGAAAGAAATAAATCGAAATATTTATGAGCTATGAGTCTTTTTATTTTCAGATTAAGTTATTACTGAATAAAGACAGATTGAAATTTCAAAAGGATAAGATCAATTCAGAAGCACTTTTTTTTAGAGCAGACAGAATTGCATTGGTCTAATTCTGGAATCTCCAATGTATTTTTACTCGATCTACTCTACAAGCAGAGCGAGATAATATTAAATCAGTCCTTATATTTATTTGTGGCCATTGAGGAGCCGTATGAAGCTGAAGTCTCATGTACGGTTTTGCAATAGCGGCGGGGACAGTGATGTTATCGTCGACTATGATTATCTAACAGTTCAAGTACAGTTGATATAGTTGAGGCGCAGTCAAAATATGGTTTTTGGGGGTGGAATCTGTGGCGTCAACCTATAGGGTTTATGGTTTTTCTAATTTCTTCCCTGGCAGAATGTGAGAGATTACCTTTTGATTTACCAGAAGCAGAAGAAGAATTAGTTGCGGGTTATCAAACCGAATATTCAGGTATCAAATTTGGTTTATTTTATGTTGCTTCCTATTTAAACCTACTAGTTTCTTCATTATTTGTAACAGTTCTTTACTTGGGCGGTTGGAATCTCGCTATTCCGGACATATTTATTCCTGAGCTTTTCAGAATTAATGAAGCGTGTGGAGTCTTTGGAACGACAATTGGTATCTTTATTACATTAGCTAAAGCTTATTTGTTCTTGTTCATTCCTATCACAACAAGATGGACTTTACCTAGGATGAGAATGGACCAACTGTTGAATCTTGGGTGGAAATTTCTTTTACCTATTTCTTTAGGTAATCTATTATTGACAACTTCTTTCCAACTCCTTTCACTGTAAGGGCATAGGATGTTATAGATTCATAACTTCTATCGAACAAGAGAAAGAAACGTTAAATTATTCATAGATATTCACGATATGTTCCCTATGGTAACTGGGTTCATGAATTTTGGTCAACAAACAGTCCGAGCCGCAAGGTATATTGGTCAAAGTTTTATGATTACCTTATCCCACGCGAATCGTTTACCTGTAACTATTCAATATCCTTATGAAAAATTGATCACATCAGAGCGTTTTCGTGGTCGAATACATTTTGAATTTGATAAATGTATTGCTTGTGAAGTCTGTGTTCGTGTATGCCCTATTGATCTACCCGTTGTTGATTGGAAATTGGAAACTGATATTCGAAAGAAACGATTGCTTAATTACAGTATTGATTTTGGAATCTGTATATTTTGTGGTAACTGTGTCGAGTATTGTCCAACAAACTGTTTATCAATGACTGAAGACTATGAACTTTCTACTTATGATCGTCACGAATTGAATTATAATCAAATTGCTTTGGGTCGGTTACCAATGTCAGTAATTGGAGATTACACAATTCGAACAATTATGAATTCGACCCCAATCCCAATAAAAAAAAAAACCGCGGGTAAACCCCTTGATTCAATAACAATTACCAATTACTAAGATTCATTTTTGATTGAAAGGAACAAAGCTTCTTTCATTTTGCTTAGTCAATAACTAAGAATCCTAACTATAGGTTGTGAGAATCGCAGCTTGCTTTGTATTGAAAATATATTCATATATCTGTGATGATTTTAAAATCAATAAATCAATAAATATATTCTATAAATAATAAATAATAATATATAGAAATATATAATAATAAATTCAATTGAATTAGAATAAGAAATTTATAGAATATATAGAATATATAATAATAGTAATATATAGAATTAATAGTAATAAAAGAATTAATAGTAAGAATCGATAAATTGAATTTCGAACGGCTCTTTTTCGTATAGAAAAACAAGATGCAATTCAATTTAAATTCTTAATTTCATATAATATTGTGTATCTACATGAACCAACACCCCATTAGGATTGAATTTTATTCAATTAGGAACGTATTAACAAATTAGGGTAACGTCTTTTTTCCAGGTCTGGTCAATAAGGTCATGAAACATTTCGACTTAATTAAATTTTAATTTATCTCTTATTTTACATATAATATAATGGATTTACCTACACCAATACATGATTTTCTTTTAGTATTTTTGGGGTTGGGTCTTATAGTCGGCGGGCTAGGAGTAGTATTATTTACCAATCCGATTTATTCTGCCTTTTCGTTGGGATTGGTTCTTGTTTGTATATCCTTATTCCATATTCCATCGAATTCGCATTTTGTAGCTGCTGCACAGCTCCTTATTTACGTAGGAGCCATAAATGTCCTAATTGTATTTGCTGTGATGTTCATGAATGGTTCAGAATATTACAAAGATTTCCGTTTTTGGACCGTTGGAGATGGAGTCACTTCACTGATTTGTACAAGTATTTTTGTTTCACTAATTACTACTATCTCAGATACGTCCTGGTACGGGATTATTTGGACCGCAAGATCAAACCAAATTATAGAGCAAGATTTGATAAATAGGGGTCAACAACTTGGGATTCATTTATCAACAGAATTTTTTCTTCCATTTGAACTTATTTCTATAATTCTTTTAGTTGCCTTGATAGGTGCAATTGCTATGGCTCGTCAGTAAGAAATACTTAGAAACAAAAAAACGACTTCTTTTGTTCTGTCTTATCTCATCTATTTTGATTTTCCCATTTGAAAGTTGTTCGTGTAAAAAAGGTTAATGTTTTAGTTCGATCTATTACCTTTACCTTTCTTTATTACATTACGCGCTTGTTCTTGTTATATTCTAGTCAATCGAATCGGTTGACTTATTGTTCATATTGAAATGAAATGAATCTAGATTGAATTGATGAGGGGTAGTTCAATGATGCTCGAGCATGTACTGGTTTTGAGTGCTTATTTATTATCTATCGGTATCTATGGATTGATTACAAGTCGAAATATGGTTAGAGCGCTTATGTGTCTTGAGCTTATACTGAATGCGGTTAATATGAATTTCGTAACATTTTCTGATTTATTTGATAGTCGCCAATTAAAAGGAGACATTTTCTCGATTTTTGTTATAGCTATTGCAGCCGCCGAAGCGGCTATTGGATTAGCTATTGTTTCATCAATTTATCGTAACAGAAAATCAACTCGTATCAATCAAGCGAATTTGTTGAATAAATAGTGGTAATCATATGCATATAAATAAAGAAAAGAATAGAATTAGAATATTCACCGATGCAAATTAACACGCGCGGCAGAAACATATGATAATATTTCCTAAAATGTAAGAAATCAAAGTACCCTGGCCCTCTCGCATGAGCAAATCCAGAAGTAGATTGAGAACAACTTAATACTAAATTCTGATAAATCATTGATTCATCTGGTGTCTAAATATATGATTCATTTACTAATTTACTAGATCGAAAATTTATGACGTTCAAAAAATTTATAGATCCAATGTCACATTCAGTAAAGATTTATGATACATGTATAGGGTGTACTCAATGTGTACGAGCCTGCCCCACAGATGTATTAGAAATGATACCTTGGGACGGATGTAAAGCTAAGCAAATTGCTTCTGCTCCAAGAACAGAGGACTGTGTAGGTTGTAAAAGGTGTGAATCCGCCTGTCCAACAGATTTTTTGAGTGTGCGGGTTTATTTATGGCATGAGACAACTCGTAGCATGGGTCTAGCTTATTGATACGTTGCAAAAAAAACTCCACCTGCATCCATTTGATTTCTCTTTACCGACAAAAACCCGTACTATAAATAATATTTTATATATATTTTATATATATAATGATATCTTTACGAGTACGGGTTTTTCTGGTCAAAGTGTATCTTGTTTTTACCACGAATTCTTTTCCCTGTTTAACATTAATTGTTGTTTTGCCAATATTCGCGGGTTCTTCAATTTTCTTTTTCCCTCATAGGGGAAATAAGGTAATTAGATGGTATACTCTATGTATTTGTTTATTAGAACTCCTTCTAACCACCTACACATTCTGTTATCATTTTCAATTGGACGATCCACTAATCCAAATGGAACAGGATTATAAATGGATAAATATTTTTGATTTTCACTGGAGACTCGGAATCGACGGACTTTCCATAGGACCCATTTTACTAACGGGATTCATTACTACTTTAGCTACTTTGGCGGCTTGGCCAGTTACTCGCGATTCGCGATTGTTCCATTTCCTGATGTTAGCAATGTACAGCGGTCAAATAGGATCATTTTCTTCTCGAGATCTTTTACTTTTTTTCATCATGTGGGAGTTAGAATTAATTCCTGTTTACCTACTTCTATCCATGTGGGGAGGGAAGAAACGTTTGTACTCAGCTACAAAGTTTATTTTGTACACTGCGGGGGGTTCAATTTTTCTCTTAATGGGAGTTCTAGGTATGGGTTTATATGGTTCCAATGAACCAACATTAAATTTTGAAACATCAGCTAATCAGTCGTATCCTGTAGCATTGGAAATTCTATTATATTTTGGATTTTTTATTGCTTATGCTGTCAAACTGCCGATTATACCCCTACATACATGGTTACCGGATACCCATGGAGAAGCACATTATAGTACGTGTATGCTTTTAGCCGGAATCTTATTAAAAATGGGAGCGTACGGACTGATTCGGATCAATATGGAATTATTACCCCACGCTCATTCTATATTTTCTCCTTGGTTGATCATAGTAGGCACAATTCAAATAATCTATGCAGCTTCAACATCTCTCGGTCAACGCAACTTAAAAAAGCGAATTGCTTATTCTTCCGTATCTCATATGGGTTTCACAATTCTAGGAATTAGTTCCCTAACTGATACGGGACTCAATGGAGCCATTTTACAAATGATTTCTCATGGATTTATTGGTGCTGCACTTTTTTTCTTGGCGGGAACGAGTTACGACAGAATACGTCTTGTTTATCTCGACGAAATGGGAGGAATAGCTATCCCAATGCCAAAAATTTTTACACTCTTCAGTAGTTTCTCAATGGCTTCTCTTGCATTGCCGGGAATGAGCGGTTTTGTTGCAGAATTGGTAGTATTTGTTGGCATAATTACTAGCCAAAAATTTTTTTTAATCCCAAAAATACTCATTACATTTGTAACGTCAATTGGAATGATATTAACCCCTATTTATTTATTATCTATGTTACGCCAGATTTTCTATGGATACAAGCAATTTAATGTTTCAAACTCTCATTTTTGTGATTCTGGACCACGAGAACTCTTTGTTTCGATCTGTATCTTTCTACCTATAATAGGTATTGGTATTTATCCAGATTTCGTTTTTTCACTATCAGTTGACAAGGTCGAAAATATTTTATCTAATTATTTTTATAGTATAGATAGTTTTCCTCATTTCATCACTAAATAAGATTAAGATAATAATAATATAAAGATATACAAAAAGAGACAAAAAAGGAAAAAAATCAAAATCAAATTTTTTTTGTATCTATTAATATTAATTTGATTTTCATAAATTTTCAATTTTCTTTTTAGAATTCTAAATTCTAATATAATTATTAATATATAATAGAAATATATAATAGAATTCTTAATTGAATATAGAATATATTCAATTAAATGAAAATTCTATATTTCTATTAAAATGTAATTTTATAAATGAATTTAAATATTATCAATATGAAAATAATAGAAATTTCTATTCTATATATAAATAATATAAATATTAATATTAAAATATTAATGAAAATTATTTTTTCATTTAATTTTAAATTTTCATAATTCTAATTATTAATATTAATTAGAAAATAGAAAAAATAATTTTCAAATTTGAATTAGATACGTTTGGAGTTTTTGAGAACCATAAACATAAAGTAGTTATTCAAAATGGTTCTCAAAAACTCTTACAAACTCCCGTTCTATTTATATATGCTTTTCCTGTGTATTCGTAAGGTCTTTTCTTCAATTAGAAGTTAGTGTGAACGAACCATAACTATGTAGCCCTATTCCTAATAGATTTACCCCAAAATAGCAGATCCAAATTATAAGAAATCCCATAGAAGCCACAATTGCAGAATTTACGCCTTGCAATTTTTGAGTTGTTCGAGTATGTAAATAAATCGCAAATATAGTCCAAGTTATAAATGCCCAAGTTTCCTTGGGGTCCCAATTCCAATACGATCCCCATGCCTCATTAGCCCATACTGCTCCTGAAAGAATACCAACGGTTAAAAAGAGAAATCCTAGGCTAATAACACGACAACTCCAACAATCCAATTGCTGAATCAATTGATACTTATAATAATTTCTAAACGAAATAAAAAAAGTGTTCTGTAAAACATTGTTTATTTCATTCACGTCTTGGATCTCGCCAAGGGAAACCGACCCAATTAAAAAATGATTGCTTTTACGTTTACCAAAAATCTCTCCGTTTTTTCGAAATGTAATTACTAGAAGAGCTATTGATAATAATGATCCACATAGAAGAGCTGCGTAGCTCAATACCATCATACTTACGTGCATCATTAACCACTGGGATTGGAGAGCAGGTACTAATTTTGTGGATTGACGCATTTCAGTTAAAAGACCTGAAGTAGCAAAGCCTTGGGTCAAAATAGCACTTGGTACGGTTATTGCACTTAAATTATTTTTATGGTTCGTAAAATAGGGCACCATATTAATAATGGAAAAACTCCATGAAAGGAACATTAATGATTCATATAAATTACTTAAGGGGAAATGTCCAGAATAAATCCAACGAATAACTAAAAATCCTGTTATACAGAAAAAAGTAGCTATAAGTCCTTTTTTTGACGAATCATATAGTCCTACAATTTCGTGGACTAATGAGGTCATCAAAAAAATCGTAATTACAATTGAAACAATCGAAAAAGAGATGTGAGTTAATATATGTTCTAAAATCAAAAATATCATAAAAATCCTAAACGAAAAGGGGGTCTTTCAACAATGGAATGTAAATCTGTGATTGAATTCATTATTCATTATAGGATTTATTCTATTTCTTTTCGAAGATGCCGCCACTCGGACTCGAACCGAGATGCTCTAGCACTGCTTCCTAAGAGCAGCGTGTCTACCAATTTCACCATAGCGGCGTGCTCGAAATCATAATAGCTCATACATATTCAATCGTCGAGATTGAAGGAGTCGATTCACTGCAATATCCTTTAGTTTTAGGAAAAAGAAATAAAGACTCGCTCAAATTTCTATTTGAACGTTCATAAATATTTATTTGTGGGATAGTGGTAGTTTTGTTTTAATAATGCAATAGGATTTCGTGCAGTTTAAGTTAAGCTCTTCTGGAATGTAAAAGTTGGAACCGGAGAGTTCTGTTCTTAGTCCCGGCAGAGAACTCAAAAATTTCCCTTTTTACCCCACTCCCATTTTTGAGAATTTTTTTTTTCAATGAAAAAGGGATTTTTTTATTTTTTATGGATCACAATTTCAGCACTATAGCCAAGGAATTTCTGTAAATATTGGGACAGCTTGGTATCAAAACTGGATTAATTACTGGTATTTTCATTGTTTCCATAACAGAATTTTTGTTTGGGTTTACTAAACCAATTAGGCATTCGGTTGGGTATATAACAAAAGAGTTTCAATCTATATATCAATTTCTCTCAGAATTTTCATTTTCCTCGATTTCAAAAATCTATTTGGAAAGAAAAAAGAGAATTATCAATATATTCATCTAGATGTCGTGATTTATAGATATTTATCTTGATCGATCCTGTAGTTCAAACATAGGATCTAGATTCAAGATACAAAATACAATAAATCTTCCTTAAAGAAAAAGAAGACTTTTATTATTTGACTTTTGAAAAGTCAATCGATGGGGAAGATTATAATCCCCATCCCGCAAAAACCTATACCTATTAAAAAGAGAAAAAGAGAGAGAAAACTTTGTATCTTGAGTTTCATTTTTTTTTAGTAACTTTTCAGTAGACAGAAAAGTTTTGATTCTACATATCACAATAGGAAATTTTATTTCCTATTGATATTGATCGGTTCAAAATATTAGTTAATGAGGGTCATTCCTCTTACAAAATTTTATTAGCCAATTGATTAACTCATATCAATTCAGATTATTCCAAGACTTTATTTTATTATTTGTTTGTATTTGTTTCACAAAAAAAACTTTTTGAATTCCCGGTAGAAAGAGATTTTGCTAAAGAAAACGCTTTTACCGCTGCCCAATACCCTTTGATTTTCCAAATATTTTTACGAATACGCTTTTTTGATTTAGAAGTACGTTTCTTCGGAACCGCCATGCAAAAATGAAGAGTTTACTCATTCTTATAGTTAAATGTGAAAGACATCTATTGTTCAAAATTGATCTTTTTTTTTTTTTTCATTATTATTACATACAATATCCTTACAGACAATATCCGAAGTAAATAAAAAAAAAAAAGAATACTTTTTCTTGGTTACTACTTTATATACATATACATAAACCTCATATCTTCATTCGGATCTATATTGATGGATCTACTCCTATAGAAATCACATTGCTTGTCGTTAAGTTAATAAGAAAGGGGGTTTCAATTTGTATCTCCGGCGATTTTCGTCATGTTACATTTTTTTTTTCATTTTATTAAAATGAATTGAAAATTTTCATTTATTAAATATTAAAATGAAAAAATGAATTGAAAAGTTTCAGAATCCTTACCCGCGTTAAAAAACTCTACTGTAAAATCCTTTCTATTAATTCTAATTGATCAAGCAAGAAAATATACCTAATGAAAATTCAAATGAATCAGTAGTTAAGTGATACGTGACTTTAGAATAAAGAGCATTTAAGTAATATCTTTTTTCGGTTATATGCGAACTGAAGCGGCGGGTAACAAAATGACAGATCTCGTAGCGTTTCCCGTAAACATAATTTGTTTGGTTGGAAGGAATGTAAGCAACTCAATCAGTTCCATAACGAACTAGTTAATTATTTCGACTAAATTCACTAAGGTCTTTTTTTTTTTGTTTATTGGGTTGTTTATTGGGTTAAATTATTGGCGATTGGCGGATCCTATGATTCATATCAGAATCAAATACTTGAATTTTTGGTAGAATTTTTTTCCTTGTTCTATAGATAGAAATTCTCGTAATAATGGAATGGTTGAAAATCTTACATTTTGTATCTTCATAAATATCTTACTTAAGAATTCAATTAAGTAAGAATTTTTCTCCAATAATTGAATCTTATCATTTAACCACTAAAAACTTCTTGATTTTAATATTTTGAATATTTGTGAAAGAATAAATAATCATAATGATTAGAATTTTCAATTCTATTCGAGTTCTTTCATATCTTTATATAAATTTCATTTATTTTATTCTTTTTGCTCTTTCCGAAAGGGATAAGAACTGGTGAATCGGAAACAAAACAATTAATAAAAAAAAAAAGTGTAATTTTCTTATGGAACATACATATCAATATGCATGGATCATACCCTTTATTCCACTTCCAGTTCCTATAGCAATAGGAGTGGGGCTTCTCCTTGTTCCGGCGGCAACAAAAAGTCTTCGTCGTATGTGGGCTTTTTTTAGCGTTTTATTACTAAGTATCATTATGATTTTTTCAGCCGATCTGTCTATTCAGCAAATAAATGGCAGTTTTCTCCATCAATATGTATGGTCTTGGACCATCAATAATGATTTTTCCTTAGAATTTGGCTACTTGATTGATCCACTTACTTCCATTATGTTAATATTAATTGCTACTGTTGGAATAATGGTTCTTATTTATAGTGACAATTATATGTCTCATGATCAAGGTTATTTGAGATTTTTTGCTTATATGAGTTTTTCCAATGCTTCCATGTTGGGATTAGTTACTAGTTCAAATTTGATACAAATTTATATTTTTTGGGAATTAGTTGGAATGTGCTCGTACCTATTAATAGGGTTTTGGTTCACACGACCAATTGTGGCAAGTGCTTGTCAAAAAGCCTTTGTAACTAATCGTGTAGGGGATTTTGGTTTATTATTAGGAATCTTAGGTTTTTATTTTATAACAGGTAGTTTCGAATTCCGGGATTTGTTCGAAATAACCAATAACTTGATTGATAATGATGAGGTCAATTCTTTACTTCTTACTTTGTGTGCCTCCCTCTTATTCGTCGGCGCAGTTGCTAAATCGGCACAATTCCCCCTTCATGTATGGTTACCGGATGCCATGGAGGGGCCTACTCCTATTTCAGCTCTTATCCATGCTGCTACTATGGTAGCAGCAGGAATTTTTCTTGTAGCTCGACTTCTTCCTCTTTTTACATCCATACCTTACGTAATGAATTTGATTTCTTTGATAGGTATAATAACAATACTTTTAGGGGCTACTTTGGCTCTTGCTCAACGAGACATTAAGAGATGTTTAGCCTATTCTACAATGTCTCAATTGGGTTATACTATGTTAGCTTTAGGTATGGGGTCTTATCGAGCCGCTTTATTTCATTTGATCACTCATGCCTATTCGAAAGCATTATTATTTTTAGGATCCGGATCTATTATTCATTCAATGGAAACCGTTATTGGGTATTCACCAGAGAAAAGTCAGAACATGGCTCTTATGGGAGGTTTAACAAAATATGTGCCGATTACAAAAATTTCCTTTTTATTAGGTACACTTTCTCTTTGTGGTATTCCACCTCTTGCTTGTTTTTGGTCCAAAGACGAGATTCTTAATGATAGTTGGTTGTATTCACCGATTTTCGCGA